CTAGACCAGATTTTTTTGGATAATACTCAAATACCAAATCCGTTTTTTATGCAAGTTAAATAAAGGAAATTTTTCTTTTTCCAATAAAAATATTTCTAATAATTCTAATTTTTTAAAAAAGTGTGCTTTACCTTTATGTTTATGAGTCAAAGTTTTAGCACAAGAGATTTGAAGTATATACTTTAAACGATAAAGAGAAATCTTATTTGAAGATCCGCTATGATAATAAAAAAGATTCTTATATATTTGACAAAAATGATAAATAATATCATAATCTGAAAAATGAGTTAGTCTTGCTTGCCCAATAGGTTTACCTCTTATAGTACAAAAATTAGCTTTTGCCAAAGATCTAATAATAGAAATAGGTGATATCTTGTTATATAGTTCTTTAATTAAAATAGTTACGATAAAATAATTGTCTAACATTATAGTCTTTATTCTAAAAGCCTTTATTAGTATATTTATATTTGAAAAATATACTATATAAGAGAAAAGATAGTTAATTAATTGTTTATTAATAATTCTAGTAATAATTCTAGAATAAGGTTGAGACCAAAAGTTAAAAGAATATTGCCAAAGATTTACGATATAAAGTTTACTTTTATTTATTAAAATAAGATTTCCTTTTAAATTCCCTTTTAACAATATGATTACATTTCCTTTATATCGAACATAATGTATAAGAGGATCTTCGATAAAATGCTGAAGGATACTTGGAAAAACATTAAAATATACGAAAAACATCTTTAAAATAAATCCTATTTTTTCATTAAAATATATTCGTTCAAGAAAGACTGCATAAGATATGTATTTTAAATATGAAGACTTTTTTTGAATAAACATAATAATATATTCAAATTCATAGATGTAATAATTATGTATAAGATACAAATAAGAATAGTTTTTATCTTTTATTTGTAAAAGAGTGTTTGAGGTAAAAAATATATTATTCTTAATATAATTATATTCATAAAAAAATAATATTAATAAATGTAAAGAAGGAGTATCTTTGATCCAATATCGAAGTATTTTCACCAAAACTCCCAGATGAATTGGATATGGTAGTAGTATGTCTGTTACATAATCTAAATTTGATATTTTATCTTCTAAAAAAGTTAATTTTGAATGAATAGACCTTAATTTATTATATCTTAGTATTTTTTTTTTTTCAAAAGACGCTACTAAAATTGATGATAAAGGTATTTCTAAAATGAATATAAAACCTTCTGATAGCATTTGATAAGAAGATAATAACTTTTTGCAACCTTTTATACATTTATCTTTAGAATATTTAGAATCAAGAATATAAAAATTAGAATATTTCTGGTGATAATTTTGAGTAATTAAACGTTTTACAAGTAGTAAACTAAATCTATTTTCATAACTATAAAGGTTTATGTTGCCGAATCGATGATGATGAAAAAAAGAATAAATATACTCCTTTAATAGTAGTGGATAGAAGAATTCTTTTTGCTTAAAAATATTCTTTTTAGTTTTCATAAATTAAATATTATTTCCTTAATCTTAATATTACTTTTAATATTACTTAATATACTTTATCTTTATTTTATATAATATATTATAATATTAATATAAAATATAAATATAAAATATATAAATATATAATATAATAATATTATATAATATATTATTATATAATATATAATTTATATAATTATAATAAATATAATATAATATAAATATATTAAATAATTAAATATATAATAAATATTAATAAATTAAATATTAATAAATATAATAATAATATATAATTAAATATTTAAATATTAATAAATATATTAATAAATTAAATATTAATAAATATAATAATAATATATAATAATATAATATATATAATAAATAATAATATAATAAATAATAATATAATATATATAATAATATATATAAAATTAAAATATAAATATATATAAATATATAATATAAATTATAATATTATAATATAAATATATAATAATATATTAATATATATTTATATATAAATATATAATATAAATAATAAATATATAATAATTATATTTTATAATAATTATATTTTAAATTTTAATTTTATTTAATTTTTAATTATTTAAATTTAATAAGTTAATAAGAAAAACGTAAAAATATTTGGGGAAGAAGGATTCGAACCTACGATTAACGGGACCAAAACCCGTTGCCTTACCACTTGGCTATGCCCCATTATTATTATTATTTTTTTTTTCAACAACAAATAAAATTATAAAATAAGAGCCCTTTTGTTTTTCTCGATAAGATACGAATAATCGATTTATTTTATACAACAAAATAAGAGCCCTTTTGTTTTTCTCGAACAGTCAATCCTAAGAAAATTGAAGATACTAATTTGGTAAGAATAAAATGAAAAGATGCTATAGAATCATTGTTGGACGGAATAGAAAGATCTGCATAATCTGGATCACAGTTTGTATCAATTAAACAAATTGTTGGGATACCCAAGATTATACATTCTCGAATAGCTTTAATTTCGTGCTTCTGATCAACTATAATTACAATGTCGGGTAATTTTGTCATATATTTTATTCCTCCCAGATATTTTTGCAAGGCATTTAATTTTATATTTACTATAGATTCATCTCTTTTTGGTAAACAGTTTATTTTACTCCTATTTTGTTTGGCTATTTTGGCTCTTAAGTCCCTTAATTTTTGAAGTAAATTTTCTGTGGTAGACCAATTTGTTAACATACCACAAGGCCATTTTTTATTAACATAATGACATCTAATCTTTTTTGCTTCGGATGCTATTAAAAAAGAAGCTTTATTCTTTGTACCTACTATTAAGAACTCTTTTCCTCTGCTTGCTGCATCAAAAACTAAATAACAGGATTCTGATAAAGAACGAGCAGTAATAGTAAGATTTATAATATGAATATTTTTACACTTTGCGATAATATAAGGAGCCATTTTAGGATTCCATTTATTAGTACCATGACCAAAAAGTATTCCCGCGTCTATCATTTCTTTTAAACTTATATTCCAATATCGTTTTCTCATTTTATCAATTTTATCACAAGATTTCCACTATTAAGTCCTTTTTACAATTTAAAATAAGAAATATAAAAATAGTATTTTGACAAAAATTTATTAAATAATTGACTTTTCATATACAACCTAATCTTTATTTTTATACACTTAACACTTATACTTATTAGACTTATATTACTTATATTTATTTTATATTACTTATATTCTTATATTTATTATCTATTTTATTATATATTATCTATTTTATTATATATTATCTATTTTATTTATTTTATTATATATTATATAATATATTTATATATATTTATATATTTATTTTATATTTTATATATTTATTTATATATTTATATTTTATATATTATATTTATATTTATATATATATTTATATATTTATATTTATTTATTATATATTATACATAAATACATAAATATTATAAAAATTATACATAAATATTATAAAATATTATATATTATATATATATTATTTTTATATATATTATTATATATTATTTTATTTTTTTTTTTAGTTTTTGCTCAGACGACACCCAGATTCGAACTGGGGATAATGGATTTGCAGTCCACTGTCTTACCACTTAACCATGCCGCCAACTAAACTATACTAATAAAATACTAATAAAGCTTGATAAGTTAAATTATCAAGAACATATCTTTTAGTTACGGATAGGAGGGAGGTTCAAAACTTAAAATAATAAACTCAACATCCCCATCTTCCACTTTTAATTTCGACGAACTCGATTTTAACCAGCGAAGAATAAAAAATGGGATATTAACAAATAATTTTAAATCTTTAAATATTTTATCCCAATTACCAATTAATCACTTGGGCATTTACTCAGAATAAAAGATAATTATAAAAAATATATGTAAATATTTTATTTTTTTTTAGGATGATAAATAAAATACCCTCAGGGGAAGTCGAATCCCCGTTATCTCCTTGAAATAGAGATGTCCTGAACCTCTAGACGATGAGGGCCCTAATAACCAAATCCTTATATAATATATTAATTATTAAATTTAAATATTAATAATTAATATATTTGTATTTTATAAATTTATATAAAAAAAGGAGATTAAAACTTAGCATTAGCATTATGTCAAGAAAAAGCTTGATCCAACGAGAGAAAAGGCGTCAGGAGTTAGAACAAAAATATTATTTGATTCGGCAATCGTTAAAAAAAGAACTAAGAATAACTTTCTCTCAAAGAGAAAGATGGAAGATTAATGTAAGATTACAATCCTTGCCACGGAATAGTTCTGCCATAAGGCTTCGTCGACGTTGTTTTTTAACAGGAAGACCTAGATCGAATTATAAATACTTCGGACTATCTGGATATATATTGCGAGACATGGTTTATGCATGTTTATTACCAGGTACAAGAATATCAAGTTGGTAATAAATAAAAAAAAAAATTAAAGTAGAATCTTTAAACTTGTTTATTGGTTCAGCGCAGAGTAGAGCAGTTTGGTAGCTCACAAGGCTCATAACCTTGAGGTCACAGGTTCAAATCCTGTCTCCGCGTTTTTTTTTTTTTTTAGTATTTGTTTACTTGTTAAGAGTGTTAATATATATTTTTAAATATTTAACCTTTTATTTTTCATTATAAATCTATAAATCATTTTATAAATCATTTATTATTAGAATAATATTCTACGACTAGCAACTCATTTATTTTAATACCGATCTCTTTACTATCTATTATTCGATTTACAAAACCTTTAGATTGTAAATAATCAATAGACAAATGATTTGGTAAACTAATGAAAGTCAAAGGAAGAGGATAATTATTTATTGATTTATTAGTATTTATATTCATAGTAATAATATCTCTAGGTTTACAAATCGAACTTGGTATATTAATTATATGCCCATTAACTAATATATGTCTATGATTAACTAATTGTCTAGCTTCAGGTATGGTTGAAGCCAGTCCTAATCTAAAGATAATATTATCTAGACGCATTTCAAGGATTTGCAATAAAATAATGCCTGTTGAGCTTTTTACTTTTCCAGCAATATGTACATATTTACGTAATTTTTGTTCGGTTAAACCATAATAAAAACGTAATTTCTGTTTCTCTATTAAACGCATAAGATATTGTGATTTTTTTACGGAGTGAATCTTTATTTTTTTTTTATCACTTATGGATCTAGGTTTTTTTCTACTTAATCCTGGTAAAACTCCTAATCTATATATTATTTTTAAACGAGGTCCTCGGTAACGTGACATATAAGAATTAATTTTATCTTTTTATTTTCAGAAAATATAAAATAAGACTGAACTAAAGAGGTAGCAAAATCCTTAATTTATTTTTTATTCATATTTCATTATATGAAATATGAATATATTAAGAGAGTAAACTAGTTTTTAAAATTGTTGTAGTAAATATTATTCTTATTTATTTTTAATCTCATGCATATACCACATATACCATATTAAATATAGTTAAAAAAGGAATTATAGATTAATTTAGATTAATTACATATTAATTACCATACATTTTTTTTGTAAGATTTGTAAGAAGATTCAATGACTAAATGACTATTCATTATACATTATAAAATTATAAATAAAAAAAGAAAAATCAAAATTATTTTGATTTTTAAGAGTAAATAAAAAAGAGGATCAGTTATTTTATGAAAGAAATTTGGTTCAATTTACTGTTGGCTAAAAGAGTAGAATATAAATGGAGCCTAATAAGATATAAAAATAATAATAATATTGATGATTTTTTGGGACATATAAAAGAAGCTGAAGATTTAAGTGTTCGAGATAAAAGTAATCCTAGTTGGGATAGCTCTAATTTAGAGAATACAAATTCTCTAAATTATTTCTTTGATATCAAGAATATTTGGAGTATTATATCTGATTATACTATTTTAGTTCGAAAAAAGGATGCTAAGAATTCTTCTATTATTATGTATTTTGATATTGATAATCAACTTTTTGATCTTGATAAAGAAGATTATTATAAGTTAAAGTTTTTAATTTATAGTTTTTTGAATAATAGGGTGTATATGAATAAAAATAATTCATCGGAGTTTTATGTATATGATAAGAATATTAAGAATATTTGGAATAATTATATTAATAGTTGTGTTGATTGTTACCTTAGTTATGAGATTACTTACATTTACAAGGTTCTAGACCTATATATTTATGGTTTCTTTTTTGAGGAAAGTAAAAGTAATGATAATATAAAAACGGATGATATAAATGATGCTGATTATTTAGATCTAGATATAGAAGATATAAATAATAAATACAAGAAATTATGGGTTCAATGTGATAATTGTTATGGATTAAATTATAAAAAATTATTTAAGTCAAGAATGAATATTTGTGAACATTGTAATTTTCATTTGAAAATGAGTAGTTCAGATAGAATCGATCTTCTTATAGATCCCGGAACTTGGGAGCCTATGGATGAGAATATTCTATCTATAAACCCTATTGAATTCTATTCAGAAGAAGAATCCTATACAGATCGTCTTTATTTTTATCAAATAAGAACTGGTTTAATAGAAGCTGTTCAAACAGGCATAGGTAAACTAAATAATATTCCTGTAGCAATGGGAGTTATGGATTTTCAATTTATGGGAGGTAGTATGGGTTCTGTAGTAGGAGAGAAGATTACTCGTTTGATCGAATATGCTAATACTCAATCATTACCTGTCATTATTATATGTGCTTCCGGAGGAGCACGCATGCAAGAAGGTAGTTTGAGTTTAATGCAAATGGCTAAGATATCTTCTGTTTTATATGATTATCAATTAAATAAGAATTTATTTTATATATCAATTCTTACATCTCCTACAACAGGTGGAGTTACAGCTAGTTTTGGTATGTTGGGAGATGTTATTATTGTTGAACCTAATGCTTACATTGCCTTTGCAGGAAAAAGGGTAATTGAACAAACATTGAAAAAAATAGTACCTGAAGGTTTACAAACGGCTGAGAATTTATTCCATAAAGGCTTATTTGACCTAATTGTACCGCGTAATATTTTAAAAGGGGTTGTTTATGAATTATTTGAACTCCAAGGATTCTTACCCTTGGATATTGATTTAAAGAAATAATTGTAGGATATAGAAATAAGTTTATATTAGCGTTTACTTTTATTTTTTTTTTTTTTTTTTAACGTTTTTTTTTTATAACGTATGATTTTATAATCTTTTTTTTTTATTTTTTACTATAGTAAAAGCACGGTTCTGTACTCTGTAGGATTTGAACCTACACATATCAAACCTACATTCTACCAATAAGAGCACTTATTAATTATAATACTTATTAATTATAATACTTATTAATTATAATTTATATTATATTATTATATAGGTAAAAATAAAGAATAATAAAAATATTAGTTATTTTCTAAGTATTTTATAATATTTAATATATTTTATTCATTATTTAGTAATTTTATTCATACTAAATTTAGATAATAAAATCTAAATAAATTAAATAAATAAAAATAAGGAAGGACTTGAGTAAAATATATGGATAAATATAAATCAAAAAAATATAATTATTATAATTATAGACGTTTACCCACGATTGGATCGGGGGATCTAATTGATTATAAAAATATAAACTTAATAAATAGATTTATTAGTGAACAAGGAAAGATTTTAACTAGAAGAACGAATAACTTAACCTTTAAACAACAAAGATGGCTTACTATCGCTATAAAAAAAGCTCGCATTTTATCTTCATTAACTTTTAAAAATTAAAAATAATTAATAAGGATAAAAGTAAGGATAAAAGAGGATAAAAGGAAAGGATAATAAGTATATCAAAAAATAATTATAATATAAGATAAATAAGAAATATAACATAGTAAATAATTTAATTTATTAAACCTTTAAACTTGAACTTATCAGAATATTTTAATAGTCGAGATAAAAAGATACTATTGCAATCTTTTTTTTTCATTTTATTAATTGGTAATTAATTGGTAATCTCATTTAATAGAATATAGAAATATTTTTTATTTGATAGAGCTATTTGTGCACATATTTTACGATTTATAAGTAATCTTTTTTTGTGCATATTATGCATAAATAAGTTATAACTACTATTGTTTCGAGTTACTGCATTTATACGAGTTATCCATAAACAACGAAAATCTCTTCTTTTTAAAATCTTATTGTTATGCGCATAAACCAAAGCTTTCTTTTTTTTTTGAGTTAACTGTTTTGTTGAAGTAAAACCCAAAAAGGTTGATGCAAATACACGAAAATCTTTTCTACAATTCTGAGTTAGATAACCTCTTTTCAATCTGGTCATTTAATTTTTTTTTCAACCTTTTTCTTCACTTTTTTCTTCACTTAATGAATGAAAAAACATATTTTTCCAATATATAGTTTAATTATTACTTTAATTCTTACAATGGCTTTTGCAACTATAATCTTCCCACCAGCACTCTTTTCCCTTAAAAAAAGAAAAAAGAATAACGGATTTATTCGTTTATATGGAAAATATTTTAAAACAGTGGGGTCCTCTTTATACGCCGGATCTTATTCTTTTTTCTTTTAGAATTTTAAACTTGTATAGCTTATACTATTTATATCTGATCATCGATTATAATTTTAAATAAATATTAAATATAATTAAGTATATAAAGTGACGGCATTAAATATTTAGAGTTGGCTAAGTAGCTAACCCTATAATTCCGTTTTTTTATTCCGCTTTTTATTCCGCTTTTTTTATTCCGCTTTTTAAAGTTAAATAGGGTTTATTTAGTATAAAAAAAAATTTTAATTTGTTTACAAAACCACTAACCATAAATTATATAACAGTTATAATAGAATGCTTTACTTTAAAGATAAAATCGTATTTAGTGTATTTAGTAATTAGTCAAATTAATTATCTGAACTTAACGAGTCGCACATACACCCTAATACATGTTCCTCTACGCTGAGGACATCCTAGAAGAGCGGGAGATCTTGTGACATTTTTTTTAGGCTGTCTTGAATTTAGGCTAAGTTGTTTAATAGTAGGCATAATTATATTAATAAATTATATTAATAATATTAATATGTAAATAATACATATTTAGGTATATTTAGTATTATATATAAATTAAAGTAAGTTGGTTTATATTAATCTTAACCTAAAGTTTTAAAGTTTAGTTATTCGGAAGTATTTTAGTATTAATATTTTTTATTAAAAATATTAATATGAATATGAAGAAGGGATTACCCAGTCTTTTCTATCAGTTTCCACTGCTACAAGATCAACGATACCATAATCTCTAGCTTCTGTTGAAGACATAAAAACATCCCTTTCCATATCTTCAGAAATAACCCATAAAGACTTACCTGTTCTTTGTACATAAACTTGTGTTAGAGTTTCACGAAGCTTTAATATCTCTTCGGCTTCCAAAATAAAATCCCCTGCTTGTGCTTCGTAAAAAGAACTAACAGGTTGATGAATCATAACCCTGATATTTTAAAATTTTAAACATACACCGTACAGGCATCCTCATTTTGAATTGCATACGGCTCTGTAAGTGAATCTATTTTATTATTTTTTTTAGACCTATAAAAATCATGAATAATACCCACCTTTCCATCCTTCCTTTACTTTTAAGCTGTACTATGATGATTCTGTTACTTTATTTTTTTTTTAGCAATCCCAAAGTTTCTTTTTAAGAAGGCAAAATATTAAAATTATTTATTTTTTATTTTCTTGTTATTATAATATTATAAATTATAATTATAAATTATAATAATATATAACCTAAATAAGGACCTTTAATTGGTAAGTATATCTGTGACGCTTTATTTTATTCTTCTCTTACAAATAAATATTAATATTTATTTGTAAGAGAAGAATCTTTTTCATAATACTATTTCGTAGTTCGATATAAAATTATGAATAATACCCACTTTTCCATCCTTATTCTGTCTGTTACTTTATTTTTTTTTTAGCAATCCCAAAGTTTCTTTTTAAGAAGGCAAAATATTAAAATTATTTATTTTTTATTTTCTTGTTATTATAATATTATAAATTATAATTATAAATTATAATAATATATAACCTAAATAAGGACCTTTAATTGGTAAGTATATCTGTGACGCTTTATTTTATTCTTCTCTTACAAATAAATATTAATATTTATTTGTAAGAGAAGAATCTTTTTCATAATACTATTTCGTAGTTCGATATAAAATCATATGTAAAAAAAAATATATCTATAATGTTTTATTAATATATCGAATTTTAAGTGCCATGCTATTTTTACTAAAATATTTAAATATATTCTTTTTTTATCATTTTTTATCATTAAATTAATTTTTATTTATTAATCTTATTTTATTATCTTAATTTTAAAAAGAGAAGGCATATTTTTAATTTTAAAATCTTTTATTTTAAAAAACTCATTGGCGCCAAGCGTGAGGGAATGCTAAACGTTTGGTAATTTCTCCACCAACCAGAATTAAAGATCCCATAGATGCGGCTAATCCGATACATATAGTATTTATATCTGGTGATATGAATTGCATAGTATCATAAATAGCTATTCCAGGTATTACCCAACCTCCCGGAGAGTTTATAAATAGATAAATATCTTTAATTTCATCTTCTATGCTTAGATATACCATAAGACCAACAATTTGATTTGATATATCACTATCAATCTCTTGTCCTAAAAAAAGCAATCTTTCTCGATAAAGTCGGTTGATTAAGGAATTATTATCCCAGATAAACCATACGTGCACTTTTTAATACATATGGTTTTTTATTCTTATTTAATTCTCATAATATACATAATATATTATTATAAAAAATAATCAATGTTTAATTTAAAGTTTTATTTATTTTTGATTCTTTTAACATTAGTTTTGCTCTAATATTAATTACCTATAATAAATTAATAAATAATAAACTCTTATCTTATATTTTGATATTTGAACATAAAAATATTTTTATTCACATTTATTAAATTATAATTATAACATCTAATTGATGCATTGGTTCATCGAAGAGTAAATCAACGATTATTTTTTTTGTTTCTTAATAGGGTTTTTTCTTATTTTAGGTTATTATTCTACTCCAGATTATCTTTTGTCCGACTTTTATTTACACATATAGAGCAAATAAAATATAAGGTAGTATAGTTATATCATATTTTTAAATATTTTAAAGTAATTATTACTTTTATTTACTATTTTGAAACTATTTTGAACGGAGCCTGAATACTTTTTAAAATTCAAATAAACCATAAATTTTTATCTTTTAATTATTTTAATTATATAATTAAAAATAAAGTATTTTTATTTTATTTCACGCTTCAAATCCTTAAATCCTTTATGACTTTTATGACTTTTCTTATTAAATAAATAAAGACTAATATTAATATTGAATCTTTTTTATTTTATGATATCAGATTATTTATTTGGTGAAAAATAGAATACTCAATCGGGGAGCTAATGGTTAAATATAAATACCATATTACCGCAATAGGTCTTACAAGTCGCACTATATGTCAACCCAAGCTGCATCTTCCTCTCCGGGAATACGAAAAGGTACTCTTGGAACACCAATGGGCATTATGATAAATAAAAAGCTGAGAATTATTACTTTACTTTAAAAAAGGAAACGTTATAAAAAAAAAATATATATTTAAAAAGAAGATATGAAATTTTAATGTAATTTAGTTATACTTATACATTAGACACGCCTTTTCTTAGGAGGTCGACATCCATTATGTGGAATAGATGTAACATCTCGAACGAATCTCAATAAGATTACATTTCGACGAATAGCTCTTAATGCCGTATCTCTTCCTAGACCCGGACCTTTTATCATAACCTCAGCTTGTTGAATACCTAGACCTAATATTTTATGCATAGCATTACATGTTGTAACTTGAGCAACATAGGGTGTTCTTTTTCTTGTCCCTCTAAATCCAGAAGTACCTGCAGAAGTCCAAGAAAAAACCTGACCCATAACGTCTGACACAGTTACAATAGTATTATTTAAACTTGATTGAATATGAATAATTACTTTTAATATTCGATGTGTATTATTGCGTGAACTAATCTTTTTTATTGATCTAGTTTTTTTCATAGTTATCTTATTATTATCTTATACTATTTTTGTCGCTGTTTATGTCGAAAGTTGTAACAAATAATAAAAAAGTGACCCCGCCTTCGAACCAATCGACATTTATCACAAATTTTACGAACAGAAGACTTTATTTTCATTATTATATTTATAAATACCCCCTTGTACATTATTTAAAATAAATAATCACCAAATATAACACAATATTTCTCCTCCAATTCTCCTTCGTCTCGCTTCTTTATCTGTCATTAAACCTAGAGAAGTTGAAATAATTAATATTCCTAGTCCTCCTAAAACCCTAGGAATTTGTTTATAATTGGAATATATTTGTAAACCCGGACGGCTTATATTTTTAAAATTTATAGTATTTTTATTATTCTTTGTTTTATGTCGTAATGTTAAAATTAATAATTTTGTTTTATTACTAATGTGATTCTTTCGAACATCTTTAATAAATCCTTCTTGTAACAGTATTTTTATAATGTTATTTGTAATATTAGTAGATTTTATTTTAACTCTTCTTTTCTTATTCTCATCACCATTCTTTATAGAAGTTATTATTTTATAAATAATGTCCTTACCCATCATGATAAATCCTAGTTATTGTATTGTTTCTTCTACTCTTTATTTATTTTTTATTTAGATAATATTTAAAATTATTTATATAATATCTAAATAAAAAAATAGAATTTAAAAATATAAAAATTAAATATTCTAATTAAAAAAAAAGAATTTATAAAATGTCGGGTGCTAATGAAATGATTTTAGTAAAATTAAATTTCCTCAATTCTTGAGGAATTACACCAAAGATTCTAGTACCTTTTGGATTGCCGTCCTTATCAATTAAAACTGCCGCATTCTCATCATATCGTATTATAATGCCATTATCACGTTTAAGTTCTTTGCACGTGCGCACAATAACAGCTCTAATTACTTCAGATCTTTCAAAAGACATGCGAGGTATTGTTTTTTTTATTACAGCAACAATAACATTACCAATAAAAGTATACTTAGTTCCTAAGATACGAATACACATTACTTCTTGAGCTCCACTATTATCAGCTACTTTTAAAAGGGTTTTAGGTTGAATCATATTCTTTTATTTAAATTTATTATCTGTACATAAAAAATTATTAATTTTATTTTGAGTTCATTCTCATTATCTCTCCTGAAATAGAAATAACGAATTTAGTTTTTATAGGAATTTTATATGCAGCTATTTTCATAGCAGTCTTAGCTACAGTTTCTGATACTCCACTCATTTCATAGAGTATTCGTCCTGGTTTAATAACGGAAACCCAATATTCAGGGGATCCTTTGCTTGTACCCATACGTGTTTCTTTAGGTCTTATAGTAACAGGTTTATCGGGGAATATACGAACCCATAATTTTCCTCCACGACGTGTATATCGCGATATGGATATTCGTCCTGCTTCTATTTGCCTAGCTGTGATCCAAGCAGGTTCAAGTGCTTTTATAGCATATATGCCAAAACAAATACGATTACCTCGGCAAGAGATCCCTTTCATTCTACCTCTATGTTGTTTACGAAATCTTGTTTTTTTGGGGTTATAGTTGATGGTTATATACAAATCCCCATCTCTACTCCAGAACCGGACATGAAAGTTTCTATTCATACGGCTCCTCACGAATAAAAATTTATATAAATTTTATCACAAATGAACTCAAAATAAAATAAGAATCCATAGTTCGCGGGCGAATATTATCCTTCCATTATTTTTAATTTCGCCATCCTACCCAATGAATCAGTATAAGATTAAAATAATACTACTTATTGAATCACAGGTTATGTCGTCCCTATAGCTTCTTTTTTTAGTAATTGTTTAGACTTAAGCTATTCAATGGAGCTCTCCGCAATAATAATAAGATCTTATTATTTTTATTTATGATATAATTTATGATATAATTTATAATTCTACTCAATTATTATTAATTTTAAGCTCTATATGTTAATCATATTATATCTATTATTATAGATATATTTTTTTTATGTTTATAGTTTAGAACATCGTGCTAAATTCTTAATTAAGATTAAAAAAAAATCTTAAGTCATACATTTTAATATTTTATCATATATCTCATAGATATATATTCTTAACTCTTTCTATCATCTTTACCTTGTTAAATACATCCTTAGTCACACTTTATAATATTTAGAATATAATATAAGATAAGTTTTTATTTATGAAAATAAATATAGTTGCTACAACTATACAATGATTAAATCATACAATTACACTTTTATTAGGATTTTTACTTTACAGTAGAAAGTTATAAGTTATTATATAATAAACTCTGAGTTCACTAATTTTAATAACTATTTAATTTGATTTTATATAATTTATTTTATTTTATAATCATATTATCACCAAACAAACACTTAATTATAAACTGAATTAAATAGTATACGAACGAGTCACACACTGAGCATAACAATTAAAATAAGATTTAAGATTAAAAAAGGTTTTTGACCCAACTTTTATGAAATCTTATCTAATGATGTATATATGTAGAACTAATAAAAATAATTTGTTAAAGTTTATATAATCTATATAAACTTTGCTAAATCAATAAATTAAAATTTAAGCAAAATATGCAATAGTTCTATTTGCCTCGGCTATTCGAATAATTCTTTCTTTCTCACGTATGGCATATCCACTACCTTTAGTGACATCTATTAATTCAGAACTTAATTTAAAAACTATATTGGGACCCGACCGTTTTAAGGCTGATCTTAATAACCATTTAATAGCAATAATTTCTCCTTGTTCGAATCCTAATTCAGTAATAACTAGGTCACCTTCCTTTCTTTTTTTTATTTTTACACCTGGATTTAGTCTGCGTATTGCTTGACGTAAAAAAACTAAGGGATTATTTTTTGTATTTTTTTGAATATGTTTCAAAGATAGATATATAATTTTATAAGCTAAATACTTCTTTCCATTTTTCATAATACGAGTCACTAACATGTTAACTAATTTATTATGATAAATTGGATCATATTTTATTATTTTTTTTTTATGAAACATTTTGGCGTGACATGCGGCTTTCCGGCTTTTTATAAAAAATGATAAAAATTATTGTTTTTTTAAGGTTAAAGAATTACTTATTTTAACCTTTTGACACCATATTGTAGGATGGATTTAAAATTATAGTATATTAAAAAAAATCTTCCGACGAACCGTACATACAACTTTCATTGAATACGGCTTTTTATAGAATTATATCCACTAAATCGAAGTATTTAATAATTTAATATTTAATTCTATGTACTCATTTATTTTTTTTTCTTATTTTAATTGAATATCCGTTTCCTTTTTTTAACTTCGAAGATTGGAAATCTTTTATTTTACCTATCCAGATATTCTATAGTTATTGAGTTTCTAAAAGAATTGATAATTGAGTTTCTATTTTATTTTATAATGTAATGTGACATATGTCGTATGTCAATAGATTGCTATTATGCTTAAACTTGTTCTAAAAAAAGATAGAAGCTTTTATAATTATTTGTTTATTTGTTAACAAAAGCCAAAAGAAGGGGTATCTTATTAAAATATTATTTTTATCACGTTTTATAATTATGATACTTAACTATAAACTTATAATAATTTTATAAATAGATATATAAATTATTTATAATGTATAAAGAATATCTATTATCTATTTTTTTTTATAGCCTGCTACAGTCTCCTTAAAACAAAACTTTTTTATTAGGTTAGCCATAAAATTTACGTGTTTTATAGCAATTCACACGGTATTCTTAAAAGATACAAGTCTTGGATAAAACTAAAAAACGCACTAGAACGACCTTTTTTACGATCTTTTACTCCGACAGCATCTAGAATTCCTCGAATAATATGATATTTCACGCCGGGTAAATCTTTAACCCTTCCTCCTCTGATTAATACTATAGAATGTTCTTTTAAATTATGGCCAATACCAGGTATATAAGCAGTGATATAAAATCCCGAAGTTAATCGTACTCTGGCTATTTTACGCAAAGCAGAGTTTGGCTTCTTAGGGGTAAGAGTGTAAAGTTGACATAGAAAGAGTCACTTTACAGAACCGTACATGAGATTTTAATCTCATACGGCTCCTCAATATATTATTTTATTCAACATCAATATAAATTATATCAAATTGTATATTTTATAAAAAAGTATAAAGGATTAATGTGAGCGTATCCATGCAATTATGCACTCTTTACAAGTTATATAGTAATTTTAGTAAAGATATTTATCTTTTATTTTGTGTCTTTTGTACTTTTTTCTTAGTTTTAAAAATAGTCATTTTATAACCCATGTCATTTTTTATTATTGAGTATTGTTATTGATTATATTGGATTATATTGATTAATTTGATTATATTGATTAATTTATTATCTTTTATCTTCTATTCTATTATTCTATAATTTATTATAGGTTTTACATTAATTATTTCTTTAACTATTAAACTCTTACTAATTAATATTAATTAAGTTTTATATAATTATAAATTATAGATTTTTTAGTTTTGAATACATATATAGTTTTAACATACTGAAACGGCTGCTGTTATTAGTATTAAACCAATAACGATTAATACAAGCTATATCTTCTACTCTATAATTTGGCCAAAGAAACATCTTGAAGTAAATAAAATCGATACTAAAATTATCAAAATCTTTATTAGTTTGCAAATATTTTGATAATTTTAATATTATTATTTTATCATTACAACGCTGTTTATTTTTATTCAAAATATTAAAGTAATTTAAACAAATTATAAATCTAAATTCTCGCCGCCGTTTAATTCTTAAAATATTCTCTGGAAAAAGTACTTCATAATTCTTTTTTTCCTCTCCATTTAAATAATTAATATATTTATATTCTTTATTTTTATATTTATTATTCTTCAATTTATTTAATGAGATATCCAAAGCTTGATATATAATGTTTTCTCCACCCCTTCGTAGAGATATAAAAATTGGTTCAAAAAGCAATATTCCATTATTTATAAAGTCTGTAGTAATTAGGTCTTTTTGAATTAACATGTCATCTATCTTTATTTCACTTCTTTGTATTGAAGAAATAGAAATCTCTTTTGGATTTATAAGCCTAAGTAAAAGACAATAAACTTTTATATTCTTAATTATTATTTTATTTAAAGCATCAGCCCATCTTAATTGAAAAAGTAAATAATTTTTAAAAAAAGAATCTAGTTCGACTTCCCTATTTTTTTCATATTGTCCTGTTTCTATACTATTTTTACTTTCTAATCTTATGGAATCTTCATAAATAATTCTTTTTTCATATGATTCGTTTGAACTTATTATTTTTTTTTTTTTTGTACTCTTACTTTTTTTATAAATATTAAAAAGAAGTGATTTAATTGGAATAATCCAAGGCTTTTCTTTATATACATCAAAGTGTAGAATAAATTCTGTAAAGAACCAAGGTTTAAAATTAGATATAGAAATAATATTCTTATTTCTATAATTTATCAAAGGAGAATGAAGAATTCTATAATCAAAATATTTTATATATAAAATATTTTGATTATTTCTATTCTTATCTCTTTCTTTTTTTTTCTTAGTTTTAGTAGTATATTGAATATATCTATTTAAATAAGTATAAAAATAAAACGATTTATATTTTTGTTTATGAAAATTATTTTTAATTTCCTGAACATCTTTTTTACTTTTAATTTTTACTATCAACATTGATACATCAATATATGAATTAACTATATATTTATTTAATAAGAGATCATATTTATAATTTTTTGACCATTTATCTATATTTTTTTTTACTGAAGAATTCAATTTATAGTAATCTTTAATAAGATATTCTTTATCCGTTTGAGTTAATTCTTTACTTTGCTTTAAATTATATTCATAAGTTCCTAATATAGCCTTTTCTTCTATTTTAAATTTAAAAAATCCACTAAACCAAACTCTCCAATAATTCTTTACATCTTTATTAATTTCATTAGACTTATTATTTCGTACTTTATATTTATATATATATATAAATATATTTTCTATTATACAAAATTCTTTATAAGTATTTTTATTTTTAAAAGTGTTTATAAATATCAATGATTTAGATTTATCTTGTGATAATTTGTAAAATACATATGCTTGAGAAAAATAAGATAAAATATAAGTAAATTTAGGATCGTTATTTTTAATTTTATCTATCTTTTTAGTATTTAAAAATATTTCTTTTATAATTAATATGAAATTTATTGTATTTTTAGTTATTTCATAAAATACGTCTTTCTTTTCTTTATAAATATAGGTATTAAAATTAAGAAAATACTTTTTTGATTCAAAAAATAGTTGGAATTTTATCTTATAAAAAGTTGTTATCCATAATAAGATATCTATATATAGCTTTTCAAGAAATAATTTAATAAAATAATAAGATTTACGTATTAATCTTCTATTTTTATTTATTAATATCATCCAAAATTTTATATAGGATTTTAATACTCCATCTTTAGTATATTGAATTATATTATTCTTTTCTTTTACAATTTGTTCAGCTTTTTTCCTAATTTTTTGTGCTTTATCCGAAACATCTTTAATATTTATTTCAAATAAATAAATATTAAAACCGGTTGTTGTTTGACTTAAAACAGATGATTTACAAAATATATTTTGATTTTTTTTGCTAACTTTTAATTTTTTAAAGGTTTTATTTTTTAATAAATTTTTAATTTTTAAAAATTTATTCTTAACTATTTTTTGATTTTTTTTGATTTTTTTATAAAGAGGATTAAAAAAAAAGGATTGTTTTCGGGAAGAACCAAATAGATGCTCGGTTTCACCCCCCCAAACTGTTAAAAAGAAAGATTGTGGTCGTTTATCTTTCTTTTTTATTCGTTCTATATTGTAAGATCTTGCTTTATCCTTTCTACAAGGTTTTAGGTAAAAGGGGTATAAGATCTTTATCTGAATACCATCTATTAGCCAATCCTCGGGAAATTCGGTTTCTGATAATTGAACGCCATTATAGGTACATTTAATATGCATTTCTTTCGACCATTCTTTAAAATCTTTGTCCCATTCGGGAATTTGGAACAATAATATGCGTAATATATTCTTAACTATTATTAAAAAAGGCAATAGAATGTATTTTCTAAAATAAGATTGGATTACTAACATTAAACTTCTTATTACTTGATTAAATAAAGGATTATCCCAAGTTTCGTTTATTTCTATATGATCATCTTTATATTCTTTTTCTTTTGCATTTACTTTTTCCAAATCGTAAAGATTTAAATGTAATTCTTTTTCCCTTTTTATACCTCTAAAATTATTAAAGATAAGCTTCTCAATTTCATTAATAGAGAAAGAAGATAAAAAAGATGAAAAAATAGAGTGTTTAGTTAAACGATCCAAAAATAGGGGAGAATGCGCATTTACTTGAAATAAATCCCAAATAACTATTTTACGCCTTTGCGAACGCATGGACCCTTTTATTAGGTTACGACGAAAATCCGATTTGTTTGAGTAATGTATCAGAGTTACCTCGTCTATTCGCTCCTCATTTTTATCCTTGTTCTTTATATTATGAGCATCATTAGTATTTTGATTATTATCTTTATAAATGATTATATGCTTGAACCTTCTTGAATTAATATCAATAATGCCTTCTTCTTCAAGTTCTTCTTCATTATCTTCTTCCTCTTCTTCTAGCCTTTCTTTTAACTTATATGACCATCGAGAAATATATTTCTTTATTTTATTTAGTCTAATTATAAAATATTTATTTTTAATTATTTTTTCATATGCTCTAATCACATCAAATAAAAACTTAAAATATTTTATTGTATTTTCTGGATAACTAAAAATACCCTTTTCCATATTAGAATCCATATTAGAACTAAAAACTAAATTCTGGGATAGTTCTACATAAGAATTACTCAATAGATTATAAATATTATTTATTAAGAATCGTCTTGATAAACTATTTATATCCGTATCTTTATAAGATAATAATTTATTTCTATTTATTCGATTAGGTCCGTTAAAAAAAGGATCATATAAGTTTGGTAAATATTTTATTTGTCTTTCATCATCACATAATAGGGTACTCTTTTCAAGTATATTAAAAATATTATCTTCTTCCGCATTATTTTTTATTTCTATTTTTTTTATTCTTTTTCGAATTTCATCATTCAAATTGCACATTTTTTTTTTTTTAGTATAAATCCAAGAATTTAAAATATATTCGTCAGAAAGTTTTTCACTTATAGAAAAATAATTTTTTTTATCCATCTTTTCTAAAAAGATGGATAAACTATATGGGTATGTAAAAGATATTCTTTTTGTACCATCATTTGTACAAGTAAAAAATAAAAACTGTGACATTTCGTTTCGTAAAAAATTATCAATCTTATAATTTTTTATATATCGTAATGGACGATTCCATCGTTTATAATCGAATAGAAAAGTAACAAAAATTTTTTCAAACCACAAAATTATCTTCATTTTATCTTCTTCTAGCTTATTTTTATTGATCTCCAATTTATAATCTTTATAAACTTTTATATCATTAAAATAGCTTATTTTAATCTCATCATTTTCTTTTTCTTTGATATCATAATTTGTTTCGAAAGAATATTCGTCTTTTATTATCTTTACTTCTTCAGTATCTAAGAGTTTTCTAGTGAAAAAAGGCGAGGGCATTCGCCCTAAATAAAATACGCAAATTATAAAAAAAAATATACTAAAAAACCTATTTATATAATTTCTAACTTCTGTAATAATATACTTATTGCATTCATATCTACGATAATAATTATGTCTTATCCAAAATAAGATTGAGGCAATGCTTTTCATAAATAAAATATGACCAATTAACCAACCAAAAAAATTACTTGTTAAAAATAAAATCTTTTTTTTGTATTGAAATTGAAACATATAAATGTTTACTAATCTGATTAAAGCAGAACTCGGTAAAAGAAAATGATTTAATAATTGAGAAATTAGATTATTAAAGAAAGCGAACTGAATGCTAAGATTATGTATTGAATTAGACTTAATATAATAAGAATCTTTTTTATTATTAGTATAAAATAAAATAAAAAAGATATAAGGGATCACTAAAATAGTTATTAGATGAGGTCTTTCTAATGTTTTATAAATAGGTGTATAATAAATCGATAAAAAATTTAAAAGCTGTCCTGCAATAAAACCAGTTGTCGCTGATACTTCTTTTTCAGTTCCTTCCTCCAGAACCCGAGATCGGAGAAGAAAAACAAAGGATGGTCCTATAGAAAAAACGGTTAAAAACCCATAATAAAGGCCTATTAAAATGACAATGGCTGATGTCTTCATAAATAAGAATATTTTATTACCTATTAGAAACATAAAAAAAAATACTCCCTTTTTCATTCTTTTATAAATTATATAAATTTAAATTATTTTATTATATTATATGATATTATATTATATGATATTAGATATTATTATATTATATGATGTATGATGAATTGATGAATGATTATTTTAATTAATTTAATTTATTAAAAATTCACTTCTTTTTTATCGCTTTATCTTTTATATCATAAGAATTTATGAATGTTTTTGTTTACTTATAGTATAAGTAAAAAGAATAAAGAATCTCGTTCTGGCATCGAGCTTTTTTTCCGTAGGACCCCTCCTACAGTATTGTCACCGCAATAGGTTTTAACCACCAAGTTCGAAAAGGGGTTTTGGTGTGTTTAACCTACGCCTAAGATACCAGGTATTTAAAATAAATAAATATAAACTGTATTTATTTAATCTAAGTGAATATTAATGTATTAATGATTAATGTCAGAACTTCTCATTTATTTTTAATTAAATATAAATGAGAAGAAGATTCTGTTGTATTATTATAAAATTAAATGTAAGAAGGTTTTTGCGTAAGAATAGAACAAGGTTTAATTCTATTGGTCTTTTTTTTTCTTAGTATGCTTAAGCTACATGCATTGTTGCACTTACACCTAACACCTATTATATTATTATATAACTACTTATAACTACTATAAATACTAATAATTATAATACTAATAATAAAATAATAAAACGGCTAATCTCGCCGCGACCTTCTATTTCTCTTGGATTAAATTATAAATATAAATTAAGTTTTAAGTTTAAAGTCAGCACCAGACAAAATAAGAGAGCAATCATCCTGTGGTGGGCTTCCTACTTATATGCTTTCAGCAGTTATCCACTACGCACTTGACTACCCAGCGTCTACCGATGGCACGATAACTGGTACACCAGAGGTGCGTCCTTCCCGGTCCTCTCGTACTAGGGAAAAGTCCTCTCAATGCTCTAACGCCTATACCGGATATGGACCGAACTGTCTCACGACGTTCTGAACCCAGC